GTTCCAGAAGATGTTAATGGTAAGCAAGAAGATTGTTTACGAAGAAACAACAAGAAAAATTCATATTCTGATACATAAGAGTTATATAGGAATCGAAATAGTCTTTTATTTTCTTTTTTCAAAAGAAAAATCGATTTCATTGAAGTAATAAGACTATTCCAATTCGAATAGTAGTTGAGAAAGAATCGCAATAAATGCAAAGATGGAACATCTTTGATCCGGTATTGAAGGAGTTGAACCAAGATTTCAAAATGGATAGGATAGGGTATTTCTATATGTGATAGATAATGTAAATGCAAAAATTTGTCTTCTAAAAAGGGAAATATTGAATGAATAGATCGTAAATTCTGAAACTTTGGTGTTTCTTTTTCTTTCGGACAAGATAATTCTCGTAGCGAGAATGGGATTTCTACAACGATCGCAAACCCCTCAGATAGAATCTGAGAATAAAACTCAGAATAAAAAAAATTGTTGTAATCCAACAATCGATCTTGGTTAGGATGATTAACCGAGTTAATCCAAAAATTCTGCTGATACATTCGAATAATTAAACGTTTCACAAGTAGTGAACTAAATTTCTTGTTATTACAACTAACAATTTCCACAGGTTCGGAACCTTTTAATCCATAATCATGGGCAAATGCATAAATATACTCCTGAAAGAGAAGTGGGTAAACGAAGTATTGTTGACGAGATTTCTGTTTTTCTGAATACCCTTCCAATTTTTCCATTTGTATTTCTACTTGAATCAGAAAGAAGAAGCATTTCTCGGTTTCTCAAATGATGATACATAGTGCAATATGGTCAAAGCAGGGTGTTGCATTTTTTAATACAAACCCTGGAAAGAAAAGGAATCTAATCCACAGATCTTTTCCTTTTCTATCCAATTAGTTTATGTTTGTTCTAATTACAAAAGAGAACAAATCTTTTATTTTTGCAGGCCAATCGCTCTTTTGACTTTGGAATCCAGTCTCTTTATCAATATACTGCTTCTTTTACACATTCAATCCATAACATCCCTTTTCAATCTATAATCAAGAATAATTAGGATTTCTAAAAAAAAAAAAAAAGAAAAAATCAAGGGTCCGTTCATAGGAAAACCCAACCTTTCCCCGCATCAGGCACTAATCTATTTTTAACGTCTAATTAGATCGGGGAATCATTTCAATTAAGAAGTTAAGCTCGTTGCTTTTTATTTTACCAGAATTGGAGCCAGGCTCTATCCATTTATTCACTAGACCCAGAAAATAGGAATTTTTTATTCCATTCCAAAAATCAAAAATAAGAAATTGATTTTATTACGACATGCTATTTTTTCCATTCATTACCCTTGAGGATCAGTCGTGGTCTTCTAGACTCTACCAAGAGTCTGGACGAATTTGTTGCTTCATCCAAATGTGTAAAAGATCATAGTCGCACTTAAAAGCCGAGTACTCTACCATTGAGTTAGCAACCCAGATAAAATAGGATCTTAGATACGATCGAAACCCAAAAATCAATGGAATTACACCGCACGCTCCTGTCAAAACATTGAACTAGCAAAACATTAAAAGAAAGATTTTATCGCCCATTAAAAACACTCAAATGCCAAAATGAACAGGTCCGGCTAAATTTCACTAAGGTTAAAAAAGGAGCGGCCCCAATCACGATAGCAAAATTGTCATTTTTTTAGCAATTTATATTTCTTTATATAAATAAATCTTGTATGAGAGTACATGCAAGAGGGACAACCTTATCATTTGAGCGAAGTGTAGACAGAAAAACCTAATATGGAGTGAGGATAAAGAGACCTATCTATCTACAAATTCTATTTGTTCAATAGACCTTTGTCAATGGAAATACAATGGTAAGAAAACAAATTAGATAGAAAAAGTAAATAAAATAAGGGCTTATGTTGGATTGGCACGACATAAATCCAGTCAAAAATAGGACTAAGAAAGAGGCAAATTGTGTCTAAATAATTAGACAACGAGGGATACTAGTGATCCTCTCCTACTTTTTTATTCATTTAGTTCTTCAATTAACTCAAAGTTCCTTCTTTTTCTTTAAAGAATTCTGCCTTCCTTAAAATATCATAAACAGTTCTTGTAGGTTGAGCACCCTTTTCAAGGAAATAGAGAATAGCTGGAACATTTAAACAAGTTTGATTCTTTATCGGATCATAAAAACCTACTTTTCGAAGATCTCTTCCTTCTCTTCGAGATCGAACATCAATTGCAACGATTCGATAGACAGCTTATTGGGATAGATGTAGCTAAACAATGCCCCCCCTAGAAACGTATAGGAGGTTTTCTCCTCATACGGCTCGAGAAAAAGATTCGAATTTCTGTCTATAATACAAGTAGATAGAAATTAGACTATGACTTGCATTAATTTCCTTACAGAAAAAACAAATTTCATTTATACTCATGACTCAAGTTGGTTAATTTTGACTGACAGACTTAAAAGGAAAAATCCTTCCAAATTTTTTGAGTCGTCTCTAAACTCTTTTCTTTGTCTCATCTCGAACGAATTGACTTTTATTCCTTATTCTGATCCAATTCTATTGTTGAGACAATTGAAAATCGCGTTTACTTGTTCCGGAATTCTTTATCTTTGATTTGTGAAATCCTTGGGTTTAGACATTACTTCGGGAATTCCTATTCTTTTTTCTTTCAAAAGAGTAGCAACATACCCTTTTTTTCTTATTTCCTTCGATAAAGCATTTCCCTCTTCTATAGAAATCGAATATGGGCGATTGATTCTGATAAACTTTTAATTGAAATATAGAAATCGAATATGGGCGATTGATTCTGATAAACTTTTAATTGAAAGAGTTTTTCCAATCTTCCAAAATTGGACTTTCTTCTTATTTTAACCTTTCGATTTCTATATTAAGGATAGACTGACAAAGTTGGCCTAATTTATTAGTTTTCACTAACCCTAGATTCTTTCCCTTGATAAAAAATCAATTCTGTCCTCTCGAGCTCCATCGTGTACTATTTACTTACAAACAACCCAGCGCAAATTTGGTTCGGGACGAATAGAACAGACTATGTCGAGCCAAGAGCATTTTCATTACTATGGAAAATGATGGATAACAAAATCCACAATCGATCATGTCCTTCAAGTCGCACGTTGCTTTCTACCACATCGTTTTAAACGAAGTTTTACCATAACAAACATTCCTCTAATTTCATTGCAAAGTGGTATAGGGAATTGATCCAATATGGATGGGATCATGAATAGTCATTGGTTTAGTTTAGTTTTTTGTATACTAATTCAAACTTGCTATCTATGGAGAAATATGGATAAAAGAAATAAGTATTTATCGGGGAAGACTCCGCAAAGATCCAATTTATTTAAACCCATATTCTATCATATGAAGGAAAGGAAACATAGTTCGAAAAAGACGAATAAACAAGTTTGCTTAAGACTTATTTTTTATTGAATTTCCATCCTCAACAGAGGACTCGAGATGGTCAATCCTGAAATGAGAAGCGAAGGATCGACTCTTCTCCAACAAATAAACTATCAACCTCAAAAAAAGTTTAATTAATTTAATTACTATATTAGAATTAGATTAGCAATATATTTTTCCATAACAAAAACTATTAACTAAATAAACTATTCCAATGAAAAGATTGAAAGTTTTTTGGTAGTTATAGAATTCTCGTACTTCTTCGACTCGAATACCAAAAGAGGGAAAAAAATGAAGTAAAAAAAAAAACACATTTCGTGTAAAGTCAAATTAAGGCCTTTGCTTTTACTTATAGCATTCTTTCTTTTACCTAAAAGAAGCAACTCCAAATCAAAAATCAGGAGAAGTATGATTTTTTGAATCCATTCTATCCAACGAACAGTTCTTACCTTATCCTTACCAGAATGGATCATTCTGGATATTTAAAGAATCGCAGATCGAGATGGTTTTCGCTTAACCAAAGAGGGGCCCTTTTTACTAATAATATAATACAACAAAAATCTATCTCTATCATAAAGGGATAGGTCTCATTTTTTATACAGTGTTTTACGTCAAGTTTAAAATTTTTTCAATTAATTCGAAAGCCGAGTAGACAGAATATATGAATTTCTCTCTAATCCTCACATTCCATTGATTTAGAAATGGATATTTGCAAATCAGATAATATCTAAAATACAAAAATGGAGTTCCTATCCATAGAATAGAAACCCTTTTTCTTTTTTCGCAAGCCGATCTTGGTCAAAAGTTTTAAGACCTGTGCTGAAACTAAAAACTTCCTATTCTTTAATCTGGCCATGAAATATAGAATTAGGATACCCCCTTTATTTTCTTTTTATTTACTTACTTTAGTTCTTTAGTTCGGGAAAAATAAATAGGGGGTCCTTCTTTTCTTTCACATTAGATGTCAAATGTATCATGTAAGAATTCCCCCTTCATGGATATGGAGCATAAAGTTTATCTAAGAAGTTCGAATTTCAAAACACATATGAGTAATGAGTAGTAGTAGGGGCATATCCTGAATGTGACTGATAGACCCAATTTTTCATGAAAATAAAGATATTCAATTTGACTGGACTTGACACTTGATTATGTTTTCTGAGAAAGAAAAAGAATGCTTAGAAATGCATCTAATCTAAGAGTTCATAAGAGATAATTATTCTCTTTAATAAACTTTCTTTTGTCTCGTGTGGGGTACAATATGATTTCATCTTTCGTTTCATCAGAAAAAATCTGGGACGGAAGGATTCGAACCTCCGAGTAACGGGACCAAAACCCGCTGCCTTACCACTTGGCCACGCCCCATTTCTGGTTTTATGCGACACTAATAAACACTATTATGTTTATTTGTTATTCGTCAATCCCACTTCAATTACATAAAAAATGAGGGATACTCTCTTGCTAGGATTCTAGACATGCGGATAATATAGAATCCAAAAAATGCATTGATCATTACATGGAATTCTATTAAGATATTATATGAAAGTCGAATTTCTTCCATTCTCATTTGAGAGTGCGAATACAAGGAGGTATTTTGCGTTTGGGAAAGTCCGAAGAAAAAAGGATTTTGAACCCGCCTTTTCTTTTTTCCCTTAGAAAAATAACTCAATCAAAATCCAATTATCTACTCTACAAGAACGAAATGCTTGTTATGCCTAATATACTTAGTTTAACCTGTATCTGTTTTAATTCTGTTCTTTATCCGACTAGTTTTTTCTTCGCCAAATTGCCCGAAGCTTATGCCATTTTCAACCCAATCGTGGATTTTATGCCTGTCATACCTATACTCTTTTTTCTATTAGCCTTTGTTTGGCAAGCTGCTGTAAGTTTTCGATGAAATCTTTACTACTCTGTTCTGTCTGCCAAATTGAATGATGTATTCATTCCAAAAAAATTCTAAAAATGAATAAAAGCCGAGAAGTCTTATATTATGAACCTTCGATTCTAAAATTCTAATTCTTCTACATTGAATGTATAGCTGCAGCAATAAATTGGGATCCGCCTTTCTACCCCACCCCCTGCACCTACGTTGAGCAGGTACCTTTAGGTACCCACACAATACCTAACCTAATTTTTGATATTGATAAGAGTGCTTATTATAAATCAATTCTTGCAATTTTTTTCAAGAATTGATTTTTGCATTTTTAGGTGTAAAAATAAACAAAACCCATCCTAGTGGATCTGTGTGGTAAGGAAAAACGGGTAATCTATTCCTTAAAAAAAAATCTTGGAGATTATGTAATGCTTACTCTCAAACTTTTTGTTTATACAGTAGTGATATTCTTTGTTTCCCTCTTTATCTTTGGATTCTTATCTAATGACCCAGGACGTAATCCTGGGCGTGAGGAGTAAAAATCCAAATTTTTTTGGAATTTTTTCTTACAAATTGGATTTGTTTCGTACATTTATCTATGAGAAAATCCGGGGGTCAGAATTCCTTCCAATTCGAAAGTCCAAAATGATCCGAGGGGGCGGAAAGAGAGGGATTCGAACCCTCGGTACAAAAAAATTGTACAACGGATTAGCAATCCGCCGCTTTAGTCCACTCAGCCATCTCTCCCCGTTCCAAATCGAAAGGTTTCCGTGATATGACAGAGGCAAGAAATAACGATTGCAAAAAATCCTTCCTTTTTCTTTCAAAAGTCCATAAAAATTATATTGCCAATTCCATTTTAATTATATTCTTTTTTCTTAATGTTAATAAAAAAAAGAAGAAAATTCTTGTTTTTTCTTTCTAAAATTCTATATTGGCTGAGAAACAATCAGATAGATTTTCTCTTCAGCGGGCATTTTCATATAGGACTTGTTATAATAAAACAAGCAGGTTATATAAAAAATAAAAAACTCTTTTTTCGATTATTTATAAACAAAACAAAAAGGGTTCTTATCAAACCCACCATAAAATTGGAAAGAAAGATAAAGTAAGTAGACCTGACTCCTTGAATGATGCCTCTATCCACTATTCTGATATATAAATTCGATGTAGATGAAATTGTATAAGCGGATTTTTTGTATTTCCTTAGACTTAGACCGCGCAAGGCAAGAATTTTTCGCTATTTACGATTTCATATTCTTGTTACTAGATGTTCTATAGGAATAAGAAGAAATCGCAACTCCTTTCCGCTACACATAAAAATTGATTTCGAAAGTCAATTTTTTTTTTTTCAATATCTTTCTTTTTTTTTTCAGAATCCAATTTTTGTTCTTCCACCCATGCAATAGAGAGCGAGTGGGAAAAGAGGGGTTACTTTTATTTTCATTTTTCCTTAAAAGATAGGCTTTGAAATAGGAGTCATGGAATAATGCTGAATTCAAATGTTTATTTCTATAGTATAAGAAAAACTAATCGAATCAAATTCATGGATTTACCACGACCTCGGTTGTGACCCCATAGATAAAAATAAAAAATTTCTATCTTCGAGACCTTTGAAAAAGGGCATTGAACGAGAAAGAAATCGTCCACAGATAATCAAACTATCGTATGCCTTGGAAGTGATATGAGGTGCTCGGAAATGGTTGAAGTAATTGAATAGGAGGATCACTATGACTATAGCCCTTGGTAGAGTTACTAAAGAAGAAAATGATCTATTTGATATTATGGACGACTGGTTACGAAGGGACCGTTTCGTTTTTGTAGGATGGTCCGGCCTATTGCTCTTTCCTTGTGCTTATTTCGCTTTAGGGGGTTGGTTTACAGGGACAACTTTTGTAACTTCTTGGTATACCCATGGATTGGCTAGTTCCTATTTGGAAGGTTGTAATTTCTTAACCGCGGCAGTTTCCACCCCTGCCAATAGTTTAGCACACTCTTTGTTGCTACTATGGGGCCCGGAAGCGCAAGGGGATTTTACTCGTTGGTGTCAATTAGGCGGTCTGTGGACTTTTGTCGCTCTCCATGGGGCTTTTGCACTAATAGGTTTCATGTTACGTCAATTTGAACTTGCTCGGTCTGTTCAATTGCGGCCTTATAATGCAATTTCATTCTCTGCTCCAATCGCTGTTTTTGTTTCCGTATTCCTTATTTATCCACTGGGGCAATCTGG